TAATTCAAAACCCTCTGGTAAAATAAGAACAGCCCCTACATTCAAACCCCCTTTTTTACCATTAGCAAGAACTTGTTTCAGTTGCATATCATAAGGAATTCGAATAACTGCTTCAAATACAGTATCGGGAAGTACCGTTTGCGGAACCTCAATATCCACTGGTTTATTAGCTAAATGGCAATTGGCGCATACAATACGTCCAGTCGCTTCTCGTGGATTTTCATAACCCTGCTGTGCAAAAATGGGATATGCATTTGAAGTGGATGTACGAGTTATGATATATATCATGAGCGATACGGAAATAGATCGAGTAATCTGTTCCTTTATCCAAGAAAAAGTATTTCTAGTTTGCATGGTCCAACCATTGATCCCGAAAATTTCTACAATAAATTGGGGTAGGTCACTAATGGAGTTTCCTATCCACGATTCTGTTATTTACTGGAATAATTTGACTGGATTAATATATAGGATGAATCTCCGGGATGGGTAGAAAGATAAAGAGTAAATACGATTTTCAATGTTTTGCTTATGCACAACTACAAAGTAAGAAACATTATAATTATAATTGGATTAGGTAGATAATTTTTCAGTCATTCATTGAATGATAAATCACTACAAGTGATGGAGATACACGATTTAAATAACGGAAAATCCAATATTTTAAAATTGTATCTAGAATGACTGGAAAAGTGGAAACAAGGCCAGATATAATTTGATCATTATGAACAAATCCAAAATCCTTGTAGACAAAGCCAATCATCAGTTCCCAACCATGGGGCGAATGAAATCCGATACATAAATCAGTTAATAAAAGAAGAGAAAAAGCTTTGATTGTGTCACTTAAGTTATATAGGAATTCCTGAGCCCAAGAGTTAAGAATAACAAGTTCTTTATTACCCAAAATAGAATAACCACTTAGAATAATGAAACAGATTATATTTGTCGAGAAGTGCAAAATCGTATGAATACGACCCTCGTTGTGTATCTTGATTAGTTGGATTGTTTCTTTGTGAATTCCTATACGAAGGTTTTGTAGATGTGTCTCCGAGTATTCCTTGATCATTTCCTCTAAGAAGAGAAGTTCCTCTAATTCTATGAATTTTTCTAGAATACTCTTTTCTTCAATATCATTCAAAAAAGTTTCGGATTGCCTAGTATTCCACCAATTAGTAACCCAGGATTCCAGACTTTTTTGAAATGAGAGAGAAATCCACCAGGGCAAAAATACTATAGATGCAAGATATAAAATAGGAGTGAATGCTTTCTTTTTTGCCATTTTTTCATCTGTGAATTGTTAATGAACCCATCTCATTCGTCGACTCTATGTAATCTAATATTTCTCTCACGCATCAGTTCTATTACAAGTTATCGAACCTATGAATCTATGCACTCTTTTTTATTTGTGATTTCGTGGTTAGGCCTTGAATCTCGAAAAAAATACAGAAATAGGCGAAAAATTCGAATGAATAAATATAAATAATCAAAAATACTGTTTCCCTATATCTCAATTGGTCAAATTCGAAGCACATATCTCCTTTCGATGAATGCCCGGAAGAATTTAAATAATGAATATGAATATTATTCAGATTTTGAGACGAAAGAACTCCTTTTCTATCATTATATCAAAATATCTTATATTTTATTTCGAAAAAATTTAACTGACTATGAGTAGTCAGGGATAGAATAATTGAGGGAAATTTATCAAGAATATTGTGAAAAATGAGTGGCAAAAAACGACATAAATTGGCTAGTTATCATTATAAGAGATCCAATTTTTTGGTCATTAAGGAGCACAAAAAGTATAAAAAGAAGCTTCTAAAAAATTACAAGATATGATCTATCTGAATCTAAAGTCTCAATTCCAACAAGTAAAAAGGGGGGGAATTTCCTTATTTCGAAATGGTTGATTATGAGATATTTGATTTGTTTCTGATTTTTTATTGCATTGAGTTGTGTATATTTCGATACATATAAAAGATCCCCAAAAGAGTTTTATTTTATACTTGTTGCATATATGTCTGCTTTGACTCGAATGAATGTTCTGAAGAAACCTCAATTAAGTTATGTTATAGAAAAAGAGGATTCTTGCGTTTTTACCCTCCTGCTGAGAAAGCATTGATTTCTCGGCTCATTTCTTAAAATACTTCAATTGGTACACGCAAGAAATAGGCCAATTCAGCAGCTTTTTGTTCCATTTCCCGTGGAGTAAAATTCTCATCAGTACGAGTCAGTGGAATGGCTCCCTGGCCTCTGATATCCATATAAAGGACACGACGAGCATAAATACCCTCTTTAACTTCTATTCTGACGGACTGAATATCTTTTATAAGAAATCGGAGGAAGACCCGACGATTTTTTCCAGGAAATCCCCACCGAAAGATACACACTATTCCGTCTTTTCTATCAAATCGATCATAACCACTACCTACATTCCACGAAATTGTGCACCACAAATAGGAACTAATAAAAAGACCCGCGATCCCATAGAAAGACATCACAATTCCTTGTGGAAAAAAAACGATTTCCTGAGACGGAAATAAAGATATCAAATTTTTACCAAGATAACTGGAGGTTCCAACCAACAAGAATCCTAATGAACCTAAAAAAAGGATAACAGCCCAGCAGAAATTACTTGTTTTTCGAGCCCCCGTTATAGGTTCTATCCATATATGTTCTGATCGACAACTCATACTTGATCCGGTTGCTTTTTTTGGAATTGAGAGAATACCCCAAATGAATTTGACTTTAGTCCTTTTGTTTCCGAGGTAACTCGCATCAACTAGCACTAGTTTGATGTGAACCTTTAGGAGTAATTCATTAAATCGGTTAGATCTAAACTAATAACATACCCTTCGTATGATCTCACTAAAGATAGCCACATACATATAGACAGACCAACTTTACAGTTCAGCTATCCGTCAATTCGCGGTCTATTTGAAAATAGCTAGAATACATTTACCCCTATACCATTTTCTGCAGACATAAGAGTTTTTCGGCGGAAGCCGCTTATACCATATTTTGCTAAATGGATATCTGTGTTATGATACAAGCGTCAGTTTTGAAAAAAAAAATAGATGAGATTTTGTCCCATCGGCTCTAAACAATCTTGTTTTTTTGAACATGAAGAAATAAAGAAGCCATTGCGATTGCCGGAAAGACTAGGCCTACTAAAGGCACCAAAACAGAGGGAAAGTTAAGCGTTGTCATAGAATGGGTACCTCGATTTACTATTTGTACCTTTTATTATTATTTATATTTTATATTTATTATTTATAATATAAGGATATCTTATTATATATAAAGATATCTTATTATAATTTGATAATTCTAAATTGGAATTATTATTACTTAATATCTATTAAGTATAGATCTAATTTCTACATGAAAGATTTGAAAGGATATGAATGACATATTATTATTATTCTTTTCTTCATTTTTTATTCTTGTCTTCGAATTTCATTTACTAAGCAAAAAGTTTCTTAAAAATTAATTATATTGAAGGGTTTGTTAGAATCCCATCCAGCAGGAGCAGGGATTCTTAGTCAAAATAGGATTATCGTAAGATATAGAAAGATAAAAAATTCTATATTTTGTAGATTTGAATTATATTATATATGACGAGAAGAGGATATTTTTTTTTATTTGCCTAATTTCACGAAAATAAGAATTTCATCTTTTATCTTGTTGATAGAGGCTTCTTGATCAATAATCAGGAATATATAAAAAGGGGCGGATTTTCTGTGACTTTTGATTCTTTATACGATTAGATCTTATGTCAACAAAGAAAACCCCATTCGTCTAATTTTGACTTGGATTCTGATAAACTAATTACTTGTTTGCTCAAAATAATTGAACTTAATGTTCTAATTTTGATTCAAAGGAAAGAAAGTATGGAGTTGAAATAACTCACTCAGAACGCTTTTTAAAGGATTACGTGGTACGATTAGATCGAATAAGCCCTTCTGGAATAAATACTCAGCCGCTTGTGAACCTTCGGGTACTGTTTTATTCAATGTTTGTTCAATTACTCTTTTACCCGCAAACGCAATGTAGGCATTGGGTTCGGCAATAATGATATCCCCCAACATACCAAAACTAGCTGTCACCCCACCGGTAGTAGGAGATGTAAGGATTGGTACATAGAATAACTTTTTATTTGATTGATAATCATATAAAGCAGAAGAGATTTTAGCCATTTGCATCAAGCTCAAACTTCCTTCTTGCATGCGTGCCCCTCCGGAAGCACACACTATAATAAGAGGTAGAAATTCTTTAGTAGCGTATTCAATCAAACGGGTAATTTTCTCCCCGACTACGGATCCCATACTACCCCCCATAAACTGAAAATCCATAACCCCAATTGCTACGGTAATACCGTTTAGTTGCCCTATGCCTGTTTGAACAGCCTCGGTTAATCCTGTCTTTCTTTGATAAGAATCGATACGATTTTGATAAGGCTCCTCCTCCGAATGAAATTCAATGGGATCCAGAGAGACCATGTCTTCATCCATAGGCTCCCAAGTACCCGGATCGATCGAAAGTTCGATTCTATCTGAACTACTCATTTTCAAATGATATCCACATTGTTCACAAAGATTCATTTTTGATTTCAAAAATTTCTTATAATTTAATCCAAAACAATTTTCGCATTGAACCCACAAATGCCTGTATTTTTGAGTTACATCCAGATCAGTAGAACTTTCTGGTATAGTTTTACCACCCGTTCTGGTTCTTATACCGGCATCCTCGCTTTTACTACTATTTCCACTTTCACCACAAATGGAACCATAAACGTAATTGTTACTGTAATTGTCACTACCACTTACAATGTAACTATCAATACGGATTTGATACTGAAGATAACTGTCAATGCAACTATTAATGTGATTATTCCAAGTATATTGAGTATCATCCATGTCCCGATCGTGGTGGGGATTCTTACTCTTAGATCCATTATTCAGATAACTAGAATCCCGATCAAAAGAACTTTCTAGTTCACT